ATCCAATGCTTGACGTAGGAATAACTTCGATTTTAGTATACATATTGCGTTGAGTCGAGCAGATCATATTGAAAAAAGATTTTTTTCAATTCATTTATATCTAATCTTTGTGGGTCTCGGCTAAGTGGTGATATAGCCGAGCCCCCAAAAACCGAGACAACCTAAAAAAAAATCCATTCGCCAAGAAAAAGGAGAGAGGGGGATTCGAACCCTCGATAGTTCTTTGGAACTATACCGGTTTTCAAGACCGGAGCTATCAACCACTCAGCCATCTCTCCAAAAGCTAATTTCTATTTTACCTTTAGTCCACTCAAGAGAACATCATCATACGAATTAATACCCCCTTTATCTATCACTGATAAAGATATTCAGTGTGAATCTATTGGTCTAGTTCTCTATCTGTATATATATGCATGATCCAGCATGCTCTTTTGTGATGTAAAAAAAAATAACCCCTCGATCCATCCCTCAAAAGGGATGTCATCTAAATCGATGGATTCATGATAAAACCCTCCATAATGCGTTTTTTTTTTTTCATTTTTTAGGGGGTAAAAGGGGGGTTGGGGGATCAAATGGTATAGTTCTTTTGTTGGTAAATTGGAGGATTAGAAACATGACTATTGCTTTTCAATTAGCTGTTTTTGCATTAATTGTTACTTCATCCATTTTATTGATTAGTGTACCTGTTGTATTTGCTTCTCCTGACGGTTGGTCAAGTAACAAAAATGTTGTATTTTCCGGTACATCCTTATGGATTGGATTAGTATTTCTAGTGGGTATTCTTAATTCTCTCATCTCTTGAAACTATTCATTCTAGATTAAAAAACGCAATGACCCCTCCCCCCCGAATTCTTTCGGGTTGTGAGGCACATTAAAATTCAAATGGAATATATAAGACCCCACAAATAAAGAAAACGAAAAAAACATTATTATTAATGGGGGGGGGGTCAAACTTCTTCTATTAGAAAAAGTTTCTATCGTCATACATATATATATATATGATATATTATAGTAAAACTAAAAACCAGATTAAGAAAATAGAAAAATATTGGATTCCTATTCTTTATTATAGAGGGTACATAGATGCAGATTTTGTTTTTCATTTTTAAAATTAGTCATTTTTTTACTATTATTTTATTTATATGAATTAGTTGATTAATATATACTAACTAACTAATAGATTATATAATCTATTATATAGACTTCTTCTATTATTTCTATATTCTATCTAAATAGATAGATTTAGACTTTATTTAATCACTCCTAATAGATATTAGACACAGCTCTGCACAAATAGAATTAATAGAATTTATTAATATTAATATAGAAAGTACAATAAAAAGAAAAATGCGGATATAGTTGAATGGTAAAATTTCTCTTTGCCAAGGAGAAGACGCGGGTTCGATTCCCGCTATCCGCCGTTGCTTATGTATTGAATACTATAGTCTATTTTTTTTTTTTTTAAATCGAATCTAATTTTATAATATAGAATAGTGAATTCCAATTTTTATCCAAAATGTTGCGGGGACGGGATTTGAACCCGTGACCTCAAGGTTATGAGCCTTACGAGCTACCAAGCTGCTCTACCCCGCTATAGAAGAATTGATAATTAATGGAAAACGGAGATTGCCCCCCACCATATCTGTACAAATAGAATAAACCATTTATACAGAATGGTAAAGGGATCGTCCTATGATCGCCGACCATCAAAATGAATAAAAAAGTGAAGAGAATTTTTTATTCTTACCAACTCGATCTTGTTGCACCGGGCAACAAACCTTCGTGAACCATTTCACGAAGTACATGTCCAGATAATCCAAAGTCTCGATAATTACCTCTCGGCCTTCCGGTCAAAAAACAACGTCGACGAAGACGTGTAGGTGCACTATTACGCGGTAGTGCCTCTAACTTTGCCTGAATTTCCCATTTCTCACTTAACGACTGAGCTTTTCTTATTTCTTTTTTGGGGGATCGTCGAATCAAATGATATTTTTGTTCCAATTTTTGCCTCTTCTTCTCCCTCTCAATCAAACTTTTCTTTGCCATGATGGTTCATTTCCTAGTAGTATCAATGATAAAAGTCGGATCCTAGATGTAGAAATAGAAGAGGGCGGCTCCCCCTCTTCATACAAAGAAATGTTATTTTTGCAGATACAATAAAGAATCAAATTAACCAAATTTACCTGATGTAGAGGCAATCAAGAAAGCAGCATAAGTAAATATATAACCTACCGAAAAGTGGACTAATCCAACCAATCTTGCTTGCACAATGGAAAGAGCCACTGGTTTATCTCTCCATCGAATCAAATTCGCCAAAGGTGTGCGTTCATGAGCCCATGCTAAAGTTTCAATCAATTCCTGCCAATATCCGCGCCATGAGATTAAAAACATAAATCCAGTAGCCCAAACAAGATGTCCAAATAAGAACATCCACGCCCAGACTGATAAACTATTCATACCAAAAGGGTTATATCCATTGATAAGTTGTGAAGAATTTAAC